CAAAAATGGTAATATTGTTCCTCCGTTGATCAAGAATTTCGGTCTTTGGGAAGTATCATGATCATCCAATAAGAAGGGTTTCAATTTATTCAAATGAACGATTTGAACACCTATTGATTCTAACAACTGATTGCAGAGTTGATCATTCGGACCCTTCAATTCATAGATGTGGATCTCGGACCTATGAATGGGGATATTCCCGATACTCACAAAGAAAAGGGGAAGTGACTTGGACAAAAAGGGAAGTGACTTGGACAAAAAGAGAAGTGACTTGGACAAAAAGAAACAAAGTGACTTAGACAAATCTTGTTTGTCGATAGCCTCGGACCAATCAATCGAATATTGATTAATACGGAATCGATCGAACACTACTTGAAAACGCTTCTTCTGTTCAGAAACGAAATCTTCCAAATGTTCCTGGAAATTCTTGCTCCCATTGGACCATTTGTATCTATATGCATCAGGATCCCGATTCATGGATCTCTCGGTTCGAGAAATAAGAGGATCAAACCATTTCTTCTGACTCTTTTTCAAATTCGATAAATGTTGGTTGATCGTATATTTCATTACAGTTATATGATTCAGAGTATCATTTCCTATTTGATCCCTTTGAATTCCATATTCGAAGTTGCGATCGGATCTATTCATTAAAAAGAATCGATTCGATACATTTCTTATGTACCCGTAGGTGCTATATTGGATTTGAATCAGATTTCGGATCAATCTATATTGATTGACTGCCTCCATTATGTTGTTGCTAGCAAATACCGCTGTTTTTAGTTTTGGATCTTCCAAATCATTCCCGCAGTGGATCCGGACCGATTTTTTTCTGATCCTTCGATAAAAAGATTCATTCTCCTCATAAAAAAGAGGGGGTAGAACCAATAAAGATTTCTTTTTCGATTCATCTCTGGAGTTGAATACCTCATTCAAGAATTTTTTTTGATCCAACCCGTAGGAATCAATAGAAAAGGCAAATCCCCTATGATACACCAGATCCGGCTCGGTTATTGATAGAGTGAATAGATCTGCCATTTCTTGAAATCTCTCTTCTGATTCAAAATCGTGGTGTAACGTGTATCCCCCTTTGTTCCGGTCATGGAATAGATGAAATAAATCAAAAAATGGATTCTTGTTCAAGAATGAAATCTTATTGGAACTGTCCATATCCGATTCATCCTTCGGAACCATATCACATCCCGGATCTGATGAAATAGGATGAATTGAGACGGTTTTTTGTAAATACGTAATTATCTTGAATATATCAACCATTTCTTTATTTTCCGATCGCCTGGAAGGGACAAAAGAAACATCTTGTTTTTTCTTCCAAAATCTCTGATCTCTAGTGGACCTCTCAGTAGGATTCGAACCCAGATGAAGTTCTGACCATCTGTCAGAGAAAAAAGAACGAATTGATCTTGTAGGATTCCCAAGAAATTCTTCGATTTCTTCCGGAAGCAGATGATTATTCATCTGCTTCTCACGTTCCGTGAATAGCCGGGACATTGAGGAAGATCCAAAAAGGCATTTCGGGAATCGATCTGATTCTATCTCTGTTCGTTCCGTTTGAAGAAAAGAAGGATCCCAAAGAATCGATCTTTCTTTTAGTTGCTGAATCTCTGTTTGATCGATCAATGTGTGATATTCTGAATCCTCATTTCTAATGGAATCGAAATGATCTATGGATTGATCAGAAGATCCTTTCAATTGGCTAGAATCCGTTACTTGAACGAAAATAGATCTTGTGGAATCATATTGAATATTTGACAATACATTCCGTACCTTGCTAAAAAACCGATCCTTGTTTCCCAACCACACATTGTCTAACCAAATCAAATTCTCTCTCGATACGTTCCTCAAAAAATCCAATTCGTGCTGATTCTTCCCCCAACTAACGAAGAGATCTTGGCGGAATTGCCACATATGAAATTGAGCACAATTTTGCAAAGAAATACCCCACTTGTTTCTCGAGAAGAGATGGGAAACATGCTCAATATCATTTGATTGAATAGTTGCCTCAGCTCCTTGCTGTTTGAAGAAACCCTTCCCTTCAATTGGTCTTTTTTCACGAAAAGCAGACATGAGATAACAAATCAAGTCTTTCCCTAAGATTTCGAATAGCTGTCCCGAATTCAAGTTGATTATGTTTCGCTTCTTCCTCGGAGAAAGACGATCAAACAATTCCCAATCATGGTCCTTGCGGATCGGATCATCCATATAGGATAAAAAAAGAAACTCCAGATATTTGCTATCTTTCTCTTTGAATGAGATCTCAATTCCAGCTACGGTTTCATTAGATATCTTACAACTAAAATCCCTCTTTTTTCCGATCCGGTTCCTCCACCATCGCGAACTCCGCATGATACACTTTTTATTTATTGGGAGAACCCAAGTAATCTCTTGCGGATCCATGAAACAACTCTCAGAAATCTTTTTCCCTTTTGGAAGATACAGGAGCGAAACAATCAACCTATTGATATTGGAAGACCAAAAAGATTCT